TTTGGATTCCTTAGAGTTTGTTTTTCCCCTTCCGGGCGGTATCAAGATGCCACTGTGTCGGGATATCTTATCTGTCTTGTCCGGAAAATGGATATCCCCCGAAAAGATTTTTAGTTCAATCCTTTTTTTTTTTCTCTCCACTCGGATCAACCCGCCGACTTGGCTTCTTATATTTAAAGTGATTCGTGTATCGACTCCAATGATACTATAGTTCTGTACCATTATGGCAGAGGATTCGGGTAAAATATGCACTTCTTCGGGAATGAAAAAAAAGCGATCTACTTTCATTTCGTATTTTGTCTTAAATTTTTGGACTCCTCGATACTCAATCATATCCTCTTTTTGGATGATTGAGTCCGCCTTTAGAGTCCCATATTTAAGAATTCCGGAACTCTTTCTTCTGTATCTAGGATCATCCAAAAAAGCAAAAATACTATTTCTACGGAAAATACCATTTATGGGTATTTCAATTGAGATACCTGAATGCGGTATGAATTCTTTCTCTTGCTCTTGAATCGATTGGAATGGAATGAGAAATCTATTTCTTCGCCTTTTTGCTAATAAATCCGAGTTCTCATGAAAAATATCAGAATATATGAAATTATAATGACTAGTACCTACGATTCCATTCAATTCTGAATAATCGGGAATCCCGGATTTTTTTTTATCATAAAAATCCGAACTAAAAATTTTTTGGCTGGCTTGATCGTTATTCCCTGAGAGGCTAGAAATAGATTTTCTTTCGATGGAAAGAAAGGGTATGTTCACTTTATCTTGATCTTTGTGGATCGAAAAAAGAATTAGACTAGATCCGCATGAACCTCCTGATAATATCCATAAATGACTTGTTTTTGGTAAGAGATGGACATTACTATATGTAAATTCGGGTGCATGGGACACATCAGTACTCCAGTGCATTTCGCCCTCTGAGTCAGAATAAATATATTTTCTAACCCTCTCTTTAAAATGAAAAGTGTGTGTTCCCTCGCGAATCTCAGCAATCACCTGTTCTGATTTCACATATTGATCATTTTGAACTAAAATAAAACTTTTTGGTGGAATAGTCACGCTATGTATAATATCTTCGCTCTCAATAATTACAGACAAGTCTATATAACATAGAAAGGCAGGATGTCCGTGACGTGTACGTGTAGGATGAACCAAATCCTCATTGAATTTTATTTTTCCATTATAAGGGGCTCGTACATGTTCGGCAGTACCTCCTGTAAATACTCCGCCGGTATGAAAGGTTCTTAATGTTAGTTGAGTCCCCGGTTCGCCAATAGATTGACCCGCAATAATACCTACAGCTTCCCCCAATTCAACTAGGTCACCATGAGTGGGGCTCCGACCATAACATAATCGACAGATCCAAGACGTACTCCGACAAGTAAAGGGAGTTCGAATAGATATTGATTGTGTTCCAAAGGTTATTAATCGGTTGACAAGTCCAATCCCAAGATCTTGATTTCGAAAGGCGACACATCGGGAACCTATGTATATATCGTCTGCTAAGACACGACCAATTAATGTTTGAATAAAAATTCTTTCTGACATCATCCGATTTTTATTTTGAGGGCTCACAGAAATCCCTCGGATAGTGCCACAATCTGTTCTACGTACAACAATATGTTGAACTACTTCAACAAGTCGACGCGTAAGATATCCAGCATCTGATGTGCGTACAGCAGTATCTACAACTCCTTTACGGGCTCCATAGCAAGAAATAATATATTCTGTTAAAGATAGTCCTTCGCGTAAATTGCTTTGAATAGGTAAATCAATCATTTGTCCTTGGGGATCCGACATTAATCCTCTCATACCTACTAATTGATGTACTTGAGATGCATTTCCCCTAGCCCCCGAAAAAGACATCATATGGACTGGGTTGAAAGGGTCCGTCATCCGAAAATTAGGATTCATTTCTTGTCGCAAATATTCACTTGTAGCATACCATATCTCAATAGATTGGCGTAATTTTTCTACCGCATGTACATTCCCATAATGATGGTGTTTTTCCAAAATCAAACTTTGTTGTTCAGCATCTTGGACAAGCCAGCCCTTGGAAGGTATCGTTAAAAGATCATCAATTCCTAATGAAATGGATGTAGCAGTGGCTTGCTGGAAACCTAGAGTCTTTACTTGATCTAGGATGTGTGATGTATATGCCATCCCGAAGTGATCTATTAATCGGCTAATAAGTCGTTTAATAGCAGTTCCATCTATCACTTTATTGTGAAATACCAGATTGGCCCGTTCCGCCATAAGTACCTCCATATTCTGCTGAATGGGATTCGACAATGAGTTTGAGTCAATGATTGCAAAACTTCCTTTTCTCGATCTTGATTTGCGTAGAATTTTAGGTCAAGAACTATGCTACGGTCCGAGTTGAATCGGAGAGGTCTGAATTCACACGGGTGTCCTAGAATTACTTTTTTTTTAATACCATATTATTAGGTATCATACGAACAGGCTTGAGAAAAACCTTGTATAGCTTCCT